GTAAGAACTCAACAGGACCTTACCCTCTTTGTCTGATTCGATCGAGAGGTGAAGTTCTGTTGAGTTCTTACTCTTCGGGCGGGACTTTGTTTGATCCATTCCAAAACATAAAAGAAGTTGGAAATTCATCCAGTTAACATATTATATTCGTAGAAATGACAAAATAGATCCTTTGCTCCGATGTTTCAAACATTCCATTCCTTTGTTTTTGATGATGTTTTTATTTTTAAGAAAGGAATCCGTTGATTTTTTGGATAGCACAATATGCATTTTTCTAGATGAGACATCCTACAAATCATTTATATATACTAATTATATACTAATCTTACTTTACTCTCTTTACTCTATAAAAAAAAAAATGGAACTGGGATGAGACTGGGATGAGATAATCAATAAAATAAGGATTTGGATATGCGCAAAAATCCAAGATTTCATCTTTTCACCCAGAGCATTAAGCGTTTTTTTTCTTGAAATTTTCTTTTTTCTTTTTTAACTTTTTTTATAAGTTCATTGAAGAAGTTCTATTTGCTCAGTAAGTTACTCCCACCCCTTTTTCTTTATCCATTACTTCTTATGAATCTAAACAAGGGGCTCCGATAGAACTGGAGAATCAAATAAATAGTAATCTTTGACGACCAGGATCAAGAATTATTATTATTTCGACACAAGAAAAGGAATTTTCCACCCTTTTCTTGTGTCGAAGATTAGGAAGACGAGTAATACCTCCTAGAATCGAATTCTATACTAATAGATAATAGTAGGCATAAGATAAGCGAAAGGAACAAATGATTCGATTCTAGGAGGTAGAAAAAACTATTGATGCATTACATTGCATTTATAATCTGGCAATAGGAGACCCGGCATAGCCACAGCGCTCCAATTTGGATTGAATGAAAAAAGGGGGGGTCAAGCGGTCTTCTTCACAATATACATACTATTACTAGGAATAAGATACAGGCAATTTCTTACATCTCGCAGAAAAGAAAATCGTCTAAACAAAATAGTATAAACAAAGTAAGCAAAACATTTTCCACGATTTTTTTGGATCATACATAACATAATTGCATCGATCACAACAATTCGGCTCTTTCTTTTTACCAGCTTGATGAATCCGCGGATCTAGAAATTCATTTCGGACAATTGAACCTTCTCAAACTGTTTCTTTTTTAGAACCAAAAAGATTTGTGCCAGAATAACAGATGCTAAGAAGAACAACAAAACTTGGACGCGTAATGGATCTTGAAGTACTATTTCTGCATCTCCCTGACCAAACCCACCTACATTGGGATTACTCGTTAATGGTTGATCAAGCTTGATAGATTCACCCTCTGAAACAAGAAGTTCTGGTCCTGGAGGTATAATATCGACCACTTGATGTCCATCCGATGCATCAGATATGGTTATTTCATACCCTCCTTTTTCTTTACGTACTATTCTGTTTACTATACCTGCTGCTGTAGAATTATAGACTGTATTGTTACTCTTGCTCCCGTCGGGATAAATCTGACCTCTTCCCCGATTCCCACCTACATATACGGGATACTTTAAGAAGTGAACGTCTTTCTTAGTAGCAGGGTCCGGGGAAAGAATGGGAAAGACGATTTCACTATATTTCTGACCGGGAACAGGACCTACCACAAGAATATTTCTTTTAGTGGGTCGATAAATCTGAAAAGACAGATTGCCTATCTTTTCTTTCATCTCAGGAGAAATACGATCGGGAGGGGCTAATTCGAATCCCTCGGGTAAAATAAGAACAGCCCCTACATTCAAAGCCCCCTTTTTACCATTAGCAAGAATTTGTTTCAGTTGCACATCATAAGGAATTCTAACAACTGCTTCAAATACAGTATCAGGAAGCACAGCTTGTGGAACCTCAATATCCACGGGCTTATTAGCTAAATGGCAATTGGCGCATACAATACGCCCAGTCGCTTCTCGTGGATTTTCATAACCTTGCTGCGCAAAAATGGGATATGCATTTGAAATAGATGTCCGAGTTATTACATAGATCATGATCAATACGGAAATGAATCGAGTCATCTGTTCCTTTACCCAAGAAAAAGTATTTCTATTTTGCATGGTCCAATTATTGATCCCGGAAATTTCTACAATAAATTAGGTAGGTAGCTAGTATAGTTCCCTATCCACGATTCTGCCATTGTTCTAGAATAGAATAATTCTACTGAAATAGAGGAGGAATCCTCTAGACGAGTAGAAGTATAAAGAGTGAATATGTACGAAGTAACATTCGGATTTGATTGATATCGCCAGATCAAACGAGTCCCTCATTCATTCATTGAATGATAAACCACTACGAGTGAAGGAGATACACGATTTAAATAATGGAAGATCCAATATTTCAAAATTGTATCTAGAATGACTGGAAAAGTGGAAACAAGACCAGATATAATTTGATCGTTATGAGCAAATCCAAAATCTTTATATACCGAACCAATCATTAGTTCCCAACCGTGGGGCGAGTGGAATCCAATACATAAATCAGTTAATAAAAGAATCGAAAAAGCTTTTATTGTGTCGCTTAAGTTATAGAGGAATTCCTGAACCCAAGAATTAAGAATGACAAGTTCTTCATTACCCAGAATAGAATAACCACTTAGAATAGCAAAACAGATTATATTTGTCGAGACATGCAAAAAAATATGGATATGATCTTCATTGTGCATTTTGACCAATTGTATTGTTTCCTTGTGGATTCCTATACGAAGAAGCTTTTGTATCTGTGTTTCTGGGTACTCCTTTATCATTTCGTCCAACAGGAATAGTTGTTCTAATTCTATGAATCTTTCTAGAACGTTCTTCTCTTGAATATCATTCAAAAAAGTTTCGGATTGCCTGGTATTCCACCAATTAGTAACCCAGGGTTCCAGACTTTTATTAAATGAGAGAGAGACCCACCAGGGCAAAAAGACTATAGATGCAAGATATGGAAGGGGAGTCAATGCTTTCTTTTTTGTCACTTTGAATCCGTTCTGTGAATTGTTAATGAATCTATTTTACTTCATTCGCCGATTCTATCTGTATCTGATCCGATATTTCTATGAAGCATGAGTTCTATAACAAGGTATGGAACCTATGGATCTATTCCTTCTTTTTTTTGTATTATATCATTTAGCCTTGGATCTAGAAAAAAATATAGAAATAGAACAAGGGTCCCTTTCGAATGAAGAAATAATAAAATATTGTTCCCAGATAGCTCAATTGGTCAAATTCGAACCAATTGCATCTTCGTTTGTTACTTTGGATGAATGCCCGAAAGAACCACTTGAAGTAATGAATCTTATTCTATTCGGATTTCGAGACAAAAGAACTCCCCTTGGATTAATGAATTATTTCGAAATGTTTCCCCGGCTACCCCCAGCCCAGGAAAAATTGAGGTGAGGAGATATTTCTGAAGAATATGGAGGATGAAACCAAAAAAAGGCGGTAAAACGAGAGATAAATTGAATAGTTATGAGAGACCAATCGGTTTGCTCATCAAAGAGCAAAAGAAGGGATAAAAAAAGAAACATCGATTGACAAAAGAGAGATAATTTACGAGATACGATCCATCTGTATCTAACGTATAACGTATCAATTCAAAATATTGGGCGTAAAAAGAAAAATCCTGTACTCTATTCTGAAATGTTCTGATATGTGTGATGAATACATACTTTTTAGATTTTTTACTAATCTGAAAGAATTGAGTTGAGTTCCATATGCAAAGAATTTTTGTTTGGGAGGATATAAATCGCTTCTTATTATGGTTGTTCCATATACGTCCGCCTACTTTTATTCTATGGTCCATCGCGGTATTACCAACGGAATGGGGGAAATAGAATCTAACATGTGTTGTTTTGCTCGAAAAAACATTCACAAAGCATTCATTCTTTAGTTCATTTCAAAATACTTCAATTGGTACGCGCAAGAAATAGGCCAATTCAGCAGCTTTTTGTTCAATTTCTCGTGGGGTCAAATTCTCATCAGTACGAGTCAAGGGAATGGCCTCCTGGCCTCTGATTTCCATATAAAGGACACGACGAGGATAAAGACCCTCTTTCACTTCCATTCTGATCGACTGGATATCTCTCATAAGGAATCGAAGGAAGATGCGACGGTTTATTCCAGGAAATCCCCAACGAAAAATACACACTATTCCTTCTTTTCTATCGAAAAGATCATAACCACTACCCACATTCCACGAAATTGTGCACCACAAATAGGAACTAATAAACAGACCTGCGATCCCATAGAAAGACATCACAATCCCTTGGGGGAAAAAAAGAATTTGTTGAGAGGGGAATAAGAATATCAGATTCCTACCAAGATAACTAGAAGTTCCAACCAATAAGAATCCCAATGAACCTAACAAAAGGATACAGGCCCAGCAGAAATTACTTGTTTTTCGAGACTCTGTTATAAGTTCTATCCATATACGTTCTGATTGCCAGTTCATATTAGATTCGGTTCCATTCTATTGGAATTCAGAGAAGAGAATGAGTCAAATTCATTCGACTTTACTTTATTTGTTTTGATACCGAAGTCACTCTCATCAACTAGCATTATGATGATGTAAACCATCAGGAGTAATTCATCGAATTGGTTAGATATAAAAAAATCACACCCCCCTTAGATAATCCGACTATCTATATCTACAGACATATAGATACATTGACTTTCAATTTCAGATATTCGCGGACCTATTAAAAAAAGCGGTTCCGCTATACCCGCATATAATATACAGGCATTTATCCATATATCATGGATCTGCGCATAACAATAACCGCTTTTTTTGTGCTCGGAGGGAGCCACATGTCGTACCGTAACCTATTCTACTAATAGATATCTTTATTATGATCCAAGTCCAAGTGTTAAAGTAAATTGATGAGATTTGATCCCATCGGATCTAAAGAATCTTGTTTTTTTGGACATGAAGAAATAAAGAAGCCATTGCAATTGCCGGAAATACTAGGCCCACTAAAGGCACAAAAATAGAGGGGAAATTGAGATCTGTCATAGAATGGGTACCTCGATTTAATATTTGTACCTGTTATAAATAGATCTTATGATCAGTATATCTATTATAAGTATAGAATAAGTGCAAGGAATATAGAACTAAATGAAATAAGTGTACCTATTCATCTTTCTACACGAAATAGATGTATGATAATCCGCTTTTTTATTAGTGCTCTACTTTATTGAATTGAAATTGAATTTTGATTCGACGGAAAGAAACCGTGTAGCTGAAATAACTCACTCAGAACACCTTTTAAAGGATTACGTGGTACAATTGAATCTAGCGGCGCTATATTCATCTTTCTACACGAAATAGATGTATGATAATCCGCTTTTTTATTAGTGCTCTACTTTATTGAATTGAAATTGAATTTTGATTCGACGGAAAGAAACCGTGTAGCTGAAATAACTCACTCAGAACACCTTTTAAAGGATTACGTGGTACAATTGAATCCAATAAGCCCTTATAGAATGAATACTCAGCCTCTTGTACACCTTCGGGTACTGTAATCTTCAATAATTCTTCAATTATTATTTTACCCGCAAAAGCGATGTAGGCAGTGGGTTCAGCAATAATGATATCTCCCAACATACCAAAACTGGCTGTCACTCCGCCGGTTGTAGGCGATGTAAGGATTGATATATAGAATAACTTTTGCTTTAATTGATAATCATATAAAGCAGAAGATATTTTAGCCATTTGCATTAAGCTCAAAGTTCCTTCTTGCATGCGTGCTCCTCCAGAAGCACACACTATAATAAGAGGTAAGGATCTATTAGTAGCATACTCGATCAAACGGGTGATTTTTTCGCCTACTACGGATCCCATACTACCTCCTATGAACTCAAAATCCATAAACCCCATTGCTATGGGAATACCGTTTAATTGACCTATGCCTGTTTGAACGGCCTCATTTAAACCTGTTTTTCTTTGATTCGAATCGAGCTTCTCTAGATAAGTTTCCTCTTCCGCCTCTTCCCCCTCTTCTACCCTTTCCCCCCCTTCATCCATAGGATTCCAGGTGCCCGGATCGACCGAAAGTTCGATTCTATCTGAACTATTCATTTTCAAATGAAATCCACAATATTCGCAAATATTCAAATATTTGACTTCAAAGTTTTCTTATAATTTGATATATAACAATTTTCGCATACAACCCATAAATGTTTGAATTTTTTAAATCTATTCCAACCATCACTGTCACTATCACTTATACTTTCATCACTATCATTATCAATGTCACTGTCGTTTATACTTTTACCGCCCGAACTATTCATTTTCAAATGAAATCCACAATATTCACAAATATTTGACTTCAAAGTTTTCTTATAATTGAGCTCACTATCACTACGGATTTCAGAACAAAGATAACTCTCAATGCAACTTTTAATGTGATTATTCCAACTATATTGAGTATCATACATGTCACAATCATCGTAGCGATTGTGACTCTTAGACCTCAGAGAGCTAGAAAAAGAAATTTCTAGTTTACTCAGAAAAGAACTATCATTGTCAATCTCAAAAATCTGATTTTCCATATCAAAATCTACGAAATAGTTGTTACCATTATTATCCCTAACGAAAAAAGTGTTATCAGAGATGAAATTCCAAATGTACCCGACACCTAAAAAATAATCAACATTACTGCAACTATAACTGTCACTATTGCTCCAACTATGAATGTTTTTATCCGTATCATTTCGAATGGGGTCTTCACTTCCACTGGTATTTCCAATAGAACGGCCAAGACTGTCCGTTGCTGTACTGCGTTCTAACTCATTATTTTTAAACAATATTAAATTTAACCGCCGCTTTTCCATAGAGCTTTCCCCCTATATTTGATTTGAAAATACAATAGATGAATAGTCATTTGATGAATAATCGTTTTCCTATTTCATTTCCGATCAGAATAAGTAAATCACTAGAATCATTAACTAAATACGAGGGAGCATTGAAAAAAAAATATTTTCGTTTATGGGAATCGGGAGTATCAATATATGATGGAACCTTTTCTTCAATTCTAAATAGAAAGAGGGGCTTCTCCCATGTCATGTACAAATTCCATTCTCATCGAAAAAATCAATATTCTTCCTAGAAAGAATTCCTTTTCGTAGAATCTCTTAGAATAGAATATTAAGTTCCTATTGGAACACCGAGTGAAAAGGACAACAGACAGGATGGGTAGAAGGAGTTGTGACCCTTGGCTTGATCTATGGTCCGAAACTACGGGATATAAAATGATCCACCAATCCTAAGGATCCATAGGATTTTTTATGGATTCAACAATAGAAGCATTGACTCCTTTAGTCTTAGCTCTGATCCTGTATTTAAGATCTTGTATCTATCTATATCTAGGTAAGGTATGTACACATATTGATATATGCAAGATATATGAAGATAGGATCTTTATTCTTTAATTCGGCTCAATCCTTTTAGTAAAAGATTGGGCCGAGTTTAATTGCAATTAGGGGAAGGAGCGAGAA